TACGTGCATCATCAACCACTGTGATTGTAGAGCAGGTACTAAAATTGTGGATTGATGTATTTCAGTTAAAAGACCCGAAGTAGCAAATCCTTGGGTAAAAATAGCACTTGGTGCAGTTATTGCATGTAAATTATTTTTATGGTTTCTAAAATAGGGAACCATATGAATAATGGAGAAACTCCACGAAAGGAACATTAATGATTCATATAAATCGCTTAAAGGTAAATGTCCTGAATAAATCCACCGAATAACTAATGATCCTGTTATACATAAAAAGGTGGCTGCCATTCCTTTTTCCGACGAATTTTGTAGTCCTACGATTTCGTGGACTAATAAGTTCATAAAATAAATAAAAATTACAATTGAAACAATCGACAAAGAAATGTGAGTTAATATATGTTCTAAAGTAAAAAATATCATAAAAAATCCTAAAAAAAATAAAGATGGCCTCCAACAATGGAATGCAAATTAAGGCATTTCATTCTATATATTATATTATAGGAGTTATTCTAGTCTTTTTTTTACTAGTATTTTTTGATAAGATGCCGCCACTCGGACTCGAACCGAGATGCTCTAGCACTGCTTCCTAAGAGCAGCGTGTCTACCGATTTCACCATAGCGGCTTGCTCGAAATCATAATAGCCCATCCATCTTCAATCGTCGAGATTGAAGGAGGCAATTCAATGCAATATCTTTAAGGAAATATTAAAAAGTATCGTTCAAATTTCTATTTGAACGTTCAATAATTATTACCTTTATTGTAGTTGGGGTAGTGTTAGTTTTAACAATGTAATGTAATGGCTTTTCATGCGTTTTAAGCTCTTATGGAATTGAAGAGTTGTAACTAGATAGTTCTGTTCTTATATCCATGCCCATAACTCCATTTTTTTATACCCCATTCCATTTTTATTTGTTTGATGATTTATTTCTCATTTATCTTATTTTATTAAATTAATCCGAATAAAAAAAAAAATTATATAGGATTTTTTATGGATCACAATTGAATTACTGAAGAAAAGGTGTTGTTGTAAATATTTGGTTGGATAGCCTGTAAAACAAAACTGATTAATTAATTTAATCCAGTTTTAATTTCTTTCCTGGGATTTTCATTGTGTCTAAAATTCGTGTTAGTATTTACCAAACCAATTAAGTCTAAACCAATTAAGTATTAGTCAAAACAATTTGGGGCTGTTTGTATAACAAAAGAACGAGTTCAAATTTCTATTCATTCCATATTTATTTCATTTCAAAAAAAAAAATCAAATTTTAGAAAAATAATAGAGTTATCAAGATATTCATTCATATGGAATGTAGATTGTGCTTTATAGATAGAGATATCTTGATGGATCTTTTCAAACATAGAATAATATATTTTCGATTCGGAATACAAAACCCAATAAATCTTCCTAAAAAATGCTTTGTTTGAGAAGTGAATCGATGGGGAAAATAACAATCCCCATCCCACAAAAAAACCAATAAATAGAAAGAAAAGATGAAACTTTATTTGTATCTTGTGCCTGATTTTTTGTAGTCCTTTTCAAGTCTAGTAGACAGAAAAACTATTATCTACATACGACAACAGAAAATTCCATCTCATATTGATAAGTTTAAATTATCTAATCGATTGGTTCATATTTATTAAAATTATTCCAAGACTTTATTACTTGTTTGTCGAACAAAAAAACTTTTAGACTTCCCGGTGGAAAGTGATTTGGCTAAAGAGAAAGCCTTTATTGATGCCCAATATGCTTTATTTTTCCAAAAATTTTTACGAATACGCTTTTTGGACATAGAAGTACGTTTTTTAGGAACCGCCATTAAAAAATGCAGAAGTTGTTCATTGTTATAGTTAAATGTGTAAGACATCTATTGTTCCAAATATAGAATTTATTACTATTACATATAATATTCGAAGAAAGAATATCTGAAGAAAGAATGATGTATACTAGCCAGTACTATCTATATATATATCTTCTATATCTATATATATATCGGATATATTCATTCGGATATATATATACATGGGATTCAACCAAGGCTATAGAAATATAATTGCTTGACGTTGGTAATAAAATAATAAAAAAAGGTTTAATTTGGTACTTCCGTATATTTTCGTCATGTTACATTTCATCTAATTTCAAAAACGAAATCCAAAAGTTTCAGAACCCTTACCTAATTTAAGAAAACTAGACTCTAAACCCCTTTCTATATAATTGTAATTGATCAAGAAAGTATATCTAATATCTAATTAAAATTATAAAAATCGAATGAGACTAGTATCTGTTAGTGGTTAATTTGTTAATATTATTTGAAAAAAGTCCCTTTTTATTATTACAGTTCTGTGTGAATTGAAGTGACGGGTAACAAATCAACGGATATCATATAGTTTACCATAAACATAAGTTGTTTTATTGAAAGAAATATAAGGAACTCGAACAGTTCCACAATGAACTAGTTCACAACTCATTAATGATTCCGAATAAATTAACTAAAATAACTAATAACAACGAGGTATCTTGTTTTACGTTTTTCGAGTTAAGTTATTGGTGGATAATATATATTGGAATCAAGTACTTCCATTTTTTTTGTATCATTTTTTACTTGTTCTATGTTTCTAAATTATTGTTATAATGAAATGTTTGAAAATATCATATTCTGTATCTTCATAAATATCTTATTTATTTGAGTCCTTTCATATCATATCTTGATTTTTTTACGTTTTTTTTACTCCTTTCGAAATCTATAAGAGCTGGTGAATCGGAAACAATTAATTAAACAATTAATAAAAAAGTTTGATTTTTTTTATGGAACATATATATCAATATGCGTGGATCATACCTTTCATTCCCCTTCCAGTTCCTATAGCAATAGGGTTGGGCCTTCTCCTTGTTCCGGCGGCAACAAAAAGTATTAGGCGCATATGGGCTTTTCCTAGTGTTTTATTACTAAGTATCGTTATGCTTTTTTCAGCCGATCTGTCTATTCAGCAAATAAACGGAAGTCCCATCTACCAATATGTATGGTCTTGGACCATCAATAATGATTTTTCCTTAGATTTCGGACACTTTATGGACCCGCTTACTTCTATTATGTTAATATTAATTACTACTGTTGGAATAATGGTTCTTATTTATAGTGACAATTATATGTCTCATGATCAAGGCTATTTGAGATTTTTTTCTTATATGAGTTTTTCTAATGCTTCCATGCTGGGATTAGTTACTAGTTCAAATTTGATACAAATTTATTTTTTTTGGGAATTGGTTGGAATGTGTTCATATCTATTAATAGGTTTTTGGTTCACACGCCCCCTTGCGGCAAGTGCTTGTCAAAAAGCCTTTGTAACTAATCGTGTAGGGGATTTTGGTTTATTTTTAGGAATCTTAGGTCTTTATTGGATAACGGGGAGTTTTGAATTTCGGGATTTGTTCGAAATAGCCAAAAATTTGATTGATAATAATGGGGCCAATTCCTTATTTCTAACTTTGTGTGCTTCCCTATTATTTGTTGGTGCGGTTGCTAAATCTGCGCAATTCCCCCTTCACGTATGGTTACCCGATGCTATGGAGGGTCCTACTCCTATTTCGGCTCTTATACACGCTGCTACAATGGTAGCAGCGGGAATTTTTCTTATAGCTCGCCTTCTTCCTCTTTTTACAGTCATACCTTACATAATGTATATAATTTCTTTGGTAGGTATAATAACAATACTATTAGGAGCTACTTTGGCTCTTGCTCAAAGAGATATTAAAAGAAGTTTAGCCTATTCTACAATGTCTCAATTGGGTTATATTATGTTAGCTTTAGGCATGGGATCTTATCGGGCTGCTTTATTTCATTTGATCACTCATGCCTATTCGAAAGCATTATTATTTTTAGGATCTGGATCCATTATTCATTCTATGGAAACCATTGTTGGATATTCTCCGGATAAAAGCCAGAACATGGCTCTTATGGGCGGTTTAACAAAATATGTGCCAATTACAAAAACTTCATTTTTATTAGGTACACTTTCTCTTTGTGGTTTTCCACCTCTTGCTTGTTTTTGGTCCAAAGACGAAATTCTTAATGATAGTTGGTTGTATTCACCTATTTTTGCAATAATAGCTTGTTTCACAGCAGGGTTAACTGCATTTTATATGTTTCGGATGTATTTACTTACTTTTGAAGGGCATTTAAATTTTAATTTTAAAAATTACAGCGGAAAAAAAAATAATGCGTTCTATTCAATATCCATATGGGGAAAAAAAGGACAAAAAGCGATAAAAAAAAAAAAAAATTTATCAACAATGAATAATAATCAGAGGGGTTTCCTTTTTTCAAAAAAAACATATCCAATTGATGGTAATGTAAGAAATATGATACAACCCCTTATTACTATTAAAAATTTTCCCAATAAAAAAACTTCCACGTATCCTTATGAATCGGACAATACAATGTTATTGCCACTTTTTGTATTGGTCTTATTTACTTTATTTGTTGGATCCATAGGAATTCCTTTTGGTCAAGGAAGAATATATTTTGACATATTATCAAAATGGTTAACTCCGTCGATAAACTTGCTACATTCAAATTCTAACAATTTTTTTGATTGGTATGAATTTGTGATAAATGCAATTTTTTCAGTCAGTATAGCTTATTTCGGAATATTTATAGCGTCTCTTTTATATGGGCCCGCTTATTCATATTTTCAGAATTTGAACTTAATCAATTTTTTTGTTAAAACGGGTCCTAGAAGACTTGTCTGGGACAAAATAATAAATGTAATATATAATTGGTCATATAATCGCGGTTACATAGACATTTTTTATGAAAAAACTTTCACTAGGTGTATAAGAGGATTAGCCGAACTAACTCAATTTTTTGATAGACAAGTAATTGATGGAATTACGAATGGTATTGGTGTTACAAGTTTCTTTGTAGCAGAAATTTTTAAATATCTAGGTGGGGGGCGTATCTCCTCTTATCTCTTCTTTTTTTTAGTTTATGTATCAATTTTT